TCTATGAGTGGAATTTATTTTATACTGAACTTAAATTTTCATTTTTAAGAGATGCAATTAAGAGATGCAACCGGAACGGAATTGATAAAACAGTCTTAGAAACGGAATTTTCCCACTTGGGCTTATTATGCTTTGGGATTTTTTTTATAATATAAAAACTGATTCAGTTTCTTATATTATAATGTATAACGGTTATTGATATTGATTGATTGATATTCTAATCTACTTGAATATTGAATCTACTTATACTTGAAGATTTAATACCAGAAAACTTTATGAATGTTGTATTAATGAACGCGGTAATCTATATCGGCGCGTTCTCGCCTCGTTTATTGCCCTCTTGTGCTGTCCTGTCGTGTCGTCAATTGACAGTATGACTTAGGGCTCAATATAATTTGAGCGACAAAAAAAAATCATATTTAGGTAAACCACCTTGAATCTACTGCAGAGTGGTAGATCTTGGATCCAAGGTATAACCCTTTGTGACTGAGAGATATAAAGACGAAAAAGACCAATGAAATCAAGTTTCAAGGTTGTATTTAATGGTAAAGTTTGATTCCCATTAAACCCCCGAATATTTTATGTGTCTCCTTTTGGTGGCTCTCAGCCTGAGTTATATTAAGTTATATTATATTATGATGGCCACAGGGCCGCCCCTATGGTCCAGTGGTTAAGACATCTCTCTTTCACGGAGAAAACGAGGGTTCAAGTCCCTCTGGGGGTATACAAGACTATAGGAGTGGGATTTCCTATCAAGTGATCTATATTTGTCAAGTCCTTCTATTAGTCTACTTAGTGGGACTTTCTATTTTATATCAAGTGATATATATTTGTAAAGTCTGCCTGGGAAACGAAAGGAAGTGGCTTATGGAACGTCTAAAATAAATTAGACGCTGGGTCGATGCCCGAGTGGTTAAAGGGGACGGACTGTAAATTCGTTGACAAGATGTCTACGCTGGTTCAAATCCAGCTCGGCCCAACAATTCGCCAATCTACTTGATAGAACCCTTAAGAAATACCTGACCTGATACAAGAGAATAAAAAAGAATCCAAATTTTCTGCAAGATCTCTTCTTATTTCCCTGGGATTGTAGTTCAATAGGCTAGAGCACCGCCCTGTCAAGGCGGACGTTGCGGGTTCGAGCCCCGTCAGTCCCGACGTATCTAATCCAATAAGTACATTAATTCGCCTCTCCATTTTCTGTCAAAGAAGGGACAGAGAGCAATTGAATTCCGAAGGGGTTTCCCCTCTTTTTTTCAGGATTCTATCGAAGAAAGAACAAACCCTAAACTAAAATGAAAAGAACTAAAATAGTGAAGTTGATAAAATATTCCATCTTTTCTCCCGCGACTAATATTTCTCATACTTCTTTTTCTTCCAAAGAAAATTGGATCACAAAGAAAATTGGATCATTAAAATTTAGAACCTAATTCCTCTCTTGTTCCACTTCGCTTGTATTGTTTGTTGGGGTTTTGTAGTTAATGGAAACGGACGGGTGGTTAGATGATACTTCAGTTGATGGTTCTACAAGGAAGACCTAAGGTAGGTTATAGAAAAAAAAGAACATAAAAAAAAGGATAAATAAATGAATTTTTGATTGGTCCGGGAATCCAATCTTGGATTCGATATGGATAAAGGATCTTCGTATGTTATACTATTCAATTCTCGACGACGAATTAATTTAATAGCTCAGATATTTTTATTCATGATATTGATCCGATTCAAAATCATCGATAGTTAATAGTTAATGTATTCATTGAATTGACAGGCGAAAAATTTATCATCTCTATGGGATTAAATCCCGAGTTATTGTGAAATAAAAAAACGATGAGATTATGGAAGTAAATATTCTTGCATTTATTGCTACTGCACTGTTCATTTTAGTTCCTACTGCTTTTCTACTTATAATTTACGTAAAAACAGAAAGTCAAAATAATTAATTACTTTAAATGAAACTTGACTTCTGAATTATTCTCAATAGTTGAAGAAATCAAAAGAAAAGTATTCTATTTTTGCGTCTTAGATGAAATCCACGGGCTATAGTCGGCGGTATTCTATGAGATCCGAGAGTATGGTAAGTAAGAAATAAATTTCTTACTTACCATACTCTCTATTAGTGTTATAGTAGTATATAAAGTTATACTTGACTTTCTAATAAACTTGGTATACTATATTAGCTTCTATCTTCAATATATGTAGTTATTATTATTATTATCCATATATAGAATTGACGTAGGACCAAATTCCATTTCTTTGATCTATCTATTTATTCCGATTCCGATGAATCTCAAATAATTAGTCTTTATAGACTACATTTCTCCACTAGAATCCAATCCAATGGAATTTAGAAATGAAGATATTTTTATTTGAAAATTTTTCAATTTAAATAAAAAATGCGTTGCAGAACGATCTATAAAACAGTTTCATTCCTCAACTAAAGGAGGAGTGCTTCTAAAGTCCACTTCTTCCCCATACTACGAGTGAAAGGGAAAATGTAAAGACTACCATTAAAGCAGCCCAAGCGAGACTTACTATATCCATGTGAATTATGTCCCTTATCTCTATGATAGAATTATTCCATTATTGCTCACTAATAATAGTAGAATGAATGGTCCAGAGTCAAAAAAGGATTCTGGCAGAACACTATTGATGAACGAAAAAAAATCCATTTCAAAAATTCCTATATGATTTCTAATGATTTCTAATCGGGAAAGAATAAACACAAGTAAAATACACAATGACATTACAAAGGAATGTTAGTAATGGAATCCATTAATCAAATACGAGGGCCCCTTCTTTTTTTTTTTACAAAATTCCCAGAACAGAATAAAACAGCACAACAGAATAAGAAATTTCAATTCGTTTGTTGATGAGGCGGCACCCGGATTTGAACTGGGGAAAAAGGATTTGCAGTCCCCCGCCTTACCACTCGGCCATGCCGCCAAAACGATACACAATAGGAGAAAAAATTCCCCCCCTTTTTTTACTAGACTTTAGTTTATTGTACTTGCATATTGCATCCATTTTTTAATCCTTTTTCTAAATTTAGAAAAATTAGAAAAGAAACCTTTTATTGCCCTTTTGATTGTATTTGATCTACGCCTTCGATTGATTGTATAGTATCTCAAAACACACAATGCCGAAAAACTTCCACGGACTTTTGAAAAATAAAATGTGGATTTTTACTCAAAAAAGTCAAAATTTATGACAAAGGGGAACCATTAACTATTCCTTGACTAACAATTCGTGAATGATTCTGGGATTTGAATCTAAAATTTGGTTTGCCTAATGACATAAGAAAATACAAATTTATACATACTTAATTGATTGATTCTTTTGAATCAAAAATCCTTCTCAATTTCCATTATAACAAAAATTATAAGTATATGTAAACCCCAGAACGGAAATTGTTACACAGATACAAAATTTGCTATTTAGAGTCTGTTGCCTATAAATAAAGTGAATTCGTTGGAAGAAAAAAAGGCCCGGCTGGGTATTGACCGGGCCAGGCCCAAAAGGCACTTCGAACAAAATAAAAGCAATAAGGTATTCTTTATTTATCTTTCTATTTGGATCTTTCGAGCATCTAAATGGAATTGCTAATTATATAATAACGATAAAGAATGTGAAAGAAATACTTTCTTTAATCCTTACTTGATGTGTACTGTAACATAGTAATTATCTTTTTCGATTGGGAGAGATGGCTGAGTGGACGAAAGCGGCGGATTGCTAATCCGTTGTACGAGTTATTCGTACCGAGGGTTCGAATCCCTCTCTTTCCGTTTCCGTTGATGACTTTTTATTTTTTTCTTTAAAATTTTGCAAACCCCTTATTTATTTTTTTACTAGTTAAATGTGTGGAATAGCTAAAATAAAATCTTAAGAAAATTGTAAAATCAAGCAAGAAAAACAAAATTTTTATTTTATTCTTCACGTCCAGGATTACGTCCTGGATCATTGGATAGGAATCCAAAGATGAAGAGAGAAACAAAGAATATTACTACTGTGTAAACGAAAAGTTTTAGAGTAAGCATTACACAACCTCCAAGATCATTTTTTGAAAAAGAAAAACGAGAAAAGATAATAGATCCTCCATTTTTATATCACATATCCTATTTTGACACCAAGAAATGAATTCTAAAAATAGAAAAAAATGTTCAGAAATTCAAATGAAGTTGAAATTTGTAATAAGAGTCTTTGATTACCACAAATCACTTTCATACCCACAATTAGATATTGTAAGGGACCCTAATCTAATAGGGTATTTCGCCGGAAAAAGGATTAAAATTGGGAAATAGGACGAGCCTGATTTCTCGCGGCTATTCGAAATTTCAATGTTTGAATTGAAGGTTCATACTGTCAGACTTATTTGATCTTATCATCATAAATTGTTATAATTTTTCTCGAATAAATAATGATAATGAATTTTCTAGGATAGTGTTAAAATCTTATCGAAAACTTACAGCAGCTTGCCAAACAAAGGCTAAAAGAAAAAAGAACAGAGGTATGACTGGCATAACATCTACGATTGGATTCAAAAAAGCATAGGCTTCGGGCAATTTGGCGAAGAAAAGACTACTCGGATAAAGGGCAGAATTAAGACAGATCAAACTAAAGATATTAAGCATAACAGACATTTTTTTCGTCGAGATAATTGCATTTTGATTGAGTTATTGATATAAGGAAAAATGAAGAAAGTAGGGTAGACAAAAAAATCCTTCTTTTTCCGCTCAATCAAAAATCCTCCAATTCTCAAAGGAGAATAGAAGAAATCATACTTTCATACAATATCTTAATTGAATTATATGTAATGATCAATAAATCCAATTGAATTATTATAGATATACACATTCCAAAATCCTAACACGAATCTATATCTATAATAGATTCTATAAAGAATAAAGATTTTCTCTAGATATTTGGACTGGAATTGACGAACACTTAATACCAATATTATTCTTTATTATTATTATAGTGTGCAATAAAAAAAGGAAATGGGGCGTAGCCAAGCGGTAAGGCAACGGGTTTTGGTCCCGCTATTCGGAGGTTCGAATCCTTCCGTCCCAGAGCATATCCATCCATTGTATCCTAATACTTCTTTTTTGTTCAACAAGGTTCTGTTTCAAGGTCTAATATTGGAATAGAATATTATTTCTCTTTTATTTTATATTTTTTCACAACACAAACTGAACTAAATCGAGTTCAAAATCCTTTTGTGACCCAGATAAAGATAAGATGGGGCATAGAGCATAGTTGCAGAAAGATTACTTAACCTCAGGTTAAACAAAATATGAAAAGAAAATACATATAAAACGAGGAAGTGCTTAGCCTATAGGTATGTATTGTTATCCTATTTCAGTGACAATAGTCTTTTTATTTTTGTGAAAAAGAAATTGCATCCCTAAAATAGTAAAATTGAAATATTTAACAATGAGATTTCTTTTTTTTGTTCAATGTATTTAGCTTATTTAGTTTATTTACTTTACATCATTTCATTGACAATTCTATTCGAAAAAAAGCAAAGATTTCTCTTTCTTATTCTTATGATGATGATAAGAAAATAAAAAAAGGGAGTCTTTACTATAAAACTTTACTCAAATAATGATGTAGATAGAAAGTAGGAAACTTTTTCAAATATCAAGTATCAAGATTTCTAATTTGGAATCATTCCTTATAGGTTCCATCTTTGGGAAGTTGAAAATGGGTCAGTCTATCTTATTGAGTCACTTCAAGAAGCAGAGTCAAATAGAATTTCCTTATTCGTGTGATGCTAGTTATGTTATTTCTATATTTTATTTTGATTTGATTTCTGTCTATTTCTCTTAGATAGATATTAGATATTTTTTTGCGAGATATATTTATAGAAAATTAGAAAAATGTTCATAAAAATAAAAATGTTCCATTCATACAAAAAAAGCCGAGGTCTTGCTAATTTTTCTGAAGAAAAATATTTATTATATTATCTATAAAAAAAAATTATTATCTATGTAGAAAATAAGAAATATAAATGACTTTGTCTCTGTACTGATTGAACCAATGACTATTCATGATTCCATAATTGAATCAATTCCATACTGATTCCAAATTCGAGGAATGTTATGGTAAAACTTCGTTTAAAACGATGTGGTAGAAAGCAACGTGCGACTTGAAGGACACGATCCCGTGTGGATTCTTATCCACCATTTTATATTAGGAATGAAGGTGCTCTTGGCTCGACGTCATTTGTTCTATTCTACTATAACTCTTCTTTTTTTTTATTGGGTTATAATGTAAATAGTTCATGATGGAGCTCGAGTAGAAAGTATTGATTAATTTCTCAGGGGCAACGATCTAGGGTTAATGCCAATTAATAAATTGGAACAACTTCGTAAGTATATCTTCTATAATTAATATAGATAATAGAAATCAAAAGGATCCGATTCGAGCAAAATTAAAAAAAAATTGTTGGAACGGCTAAACCTTTTTCAATCCACAGTGTATCACGCACGAATCAACCGTTGGTATGATTCTTTGATAGAAAGAAATCACAAAAGGGGTATGTTGCTACCATTTTGAAAGGATTAAGAAGCACCGAAGTAATGTCTAAACCCAATGATTTAAAACAAAGATAAAGGATCCCAGAACAAGGAAACACCACTTTAATTGTCTCACGGATCCGAATAAAGAATCCAAATATATTTTAAACGAGACAAAAAGGGTGGGTTAAAGACCACTCAATAAAAAAAATAGATTCAAAATTAAAGAAAAATCTTTCAAATTTTTGAATTATTGAACTTGAGTTATGAGTACAAATGATTTTTTTCAGGAAGGAAGCGAAATAAAAAAGACTATACTATGACTATGAGTTTAATTATAGAATAATTTATTTTATATGGATTCCTTTCCTATTTATTATAATTTTATCCATAGACAAAACTTCGAATCATTTTTTCTCGAGCCGTACGAGGATAAAACTTCCTATACGGTTCTAGGGGGGGTTCTTTTTCATCTACATCTATCCCGATGAGCCGTCTATCGAATCGTTGCAATTGATGTTCGATCCCGAAGAGAAGGAAGAGATCTTCGGAAAGTGGGTTTTTATGATCCGATCAAGAATCAAACTTATTTAAACGTTCCCGCAATTCTCTATTTCCTTGAAAAAGGTGCTCAGCCTACAGAAACTGTTCAGGATATTTTAAAAAAGGCAGAGGTTTTTAAGGAACTTGGCTCTAATCAAAACAAATTCAATTAAATTAAGGAAATAAAAACTAAGGGTAGGATAGTGATTTCTATATCATTTTGGATATCTTTTCTATACTTTGTTTTTTTATTTCCTTCTTTTCTTGCTCTATTCGTATCTATTTATCATATCATTGATAATTGATAATAATAATTTTCTAAGGAAAACCTTATTTGATTTATCCTCACAAAATAGCAAATTCCTGCAATTGGGCGGTTTTCATTCGAACTCTAATACCAAGTAAGAAACAAGGACTCGAAGTTATTCTATATAGATTCACT